AATAAAGACTAAGAATATTGACTCAAGAACTAATAGCTCCGTTGTAGAATTCAGACCTAATCATTAAGTAGGAAGCGATGGGAACGATGGAACCTGTGAATTCAAAAGATTTTAGTGAAAATAAATTCGAATTATTCATTGATCGGGATGGCGGAACCGGCCAGAGACCAATTCATCTATTCGGAAAAGTTATGAACTAATGATAGAACTTAAATAGAAATTGAAAGAGTAAATATTCGCCCGCGAAAACTTTATTTTCTTGGATTGCTCAAATTGGGTCAATCCAATACGATAAAGAGTAAAACAAAAGAAAGATTTGTTTTAACATTCTAAAATAGATAAATATAAGAAAAAAGAGTTATTGAATATATTTAGATTTAGTTATGTATACAAACAAGATATACAAATTAATAATAGATTTGATCTAGATTAAATGAAATCCATGATTCAGTATATTACTTATTAAATACATGTATATCTTAATTCAAATTATATTCTATCTGAATTGAATTCAAAATCTTTCATTTGAATTGATTTTATTCGCGAGGAGCTGGATGAGAAGAAACTCTCACGTCCGGTTCTGTAGTAGAGATGGAATTCAAAACAAACCATCATGTATAACCCCAAAAGAACCAGATTCCGTAAACAACATAGAGGAAGAATGAAGGGAATATCTTATCGAGGTAATACTATTTGTTTTGGTAAATACGCTCTTCAAGCACTTGAACCCGCTTGGATCACATCTAGACAAATAGAAGCAGGTCGACGAGCAATGACACGAAATGCACGTCGCGGTGGAAAAATATGGGTCCGTATATTTCCAGATAAACCAGTTACAGTAAGGCCCGCAGAAACACGTATGGGTTCAGGTAAAGGCTCTCCCGAATATTGGGTAGCTGTTGTTAAACCAGGTCGAATCCTTTATGAAATGGGTGGAGTAACAGAAAATATAGCCAGAAGGGCTATTTCAATAGCAGCGTCCAAAATGCCTATACGAGCTCAATTCATCATTTCGGGATAAAAAAGAAATAGGCCTTAAAAATAGCGGGTGCAGGTTTCTTTTTTTTTAACAAATAATATTTCTTTTTTTCTTCGGCCTTTGTATTGTAAAAAACAGATAAAAAAATGATATGATTCAACCTCAGACCCATTTGAATGTAGCAGATAACAGCGGGGCTCGAGAATTGATGTGTATTCGAATCATAGGAGCTAGCAATCGTCGATATGCTCATATTGGTGACGTTATTGTTGCTGTGATCAAAGACGCAGTTCCAAACATGCCTCTAGAAAGATCAGAAGTGGTCAGAGCTGTAATTGTCCGTACTTGTAAAGAACTTAAACGTGACAACGGTATGATAATACGATATGATGACAATGCTGCAGTTGTGATTGATCAAGAAGGAAATCCAAAAGGAACTCGAGTTTTTGGTGCGATTGCCCGAGAATTGAGACAGTTCAATTTTACTAAAATAGTTTCATTAGCTCCCGAGGTATTAACTCTTACGTGAACCAATACGTCCACGTGAACCCTTTTTCGGTATAGCTTTTGCCATATTTTATCATCTCATAATTTTGAGTCAGAGATATATGGATATATCCATTTCATGTCAAAAAAGATCCCCCTTCTTATTTGTATATTGGGTCTTTAACGAGTCTTATTAATGGGTAGTGATACTATTGCTGACATAATAACCTCTATACGAAATGCCGATATGTATAGAAAAAGCGTGGTTCGAGTAGCATCTACTAATATCAGCCAAAGTATTGTTAAAATACTTTTACGAGAAGGTTTTATCGAAAACGTGAGAAAACATCGAGAAAACAACAAATATTTTTTGGTTTTAACCCTACGACATAGAAGGAATAGGAAAAGGACTTATCGAAATATTTTAAATTTAAAACGGATCAGTCGGCCGGGTCTACGAATCTATTCTAACTATCAAAGAATTCCTAGAATTTTAGGCGGGATGGGGGTTGTAATTCTTTCTACCTCTCGGGGTATAATGACAGACCGAGAGGCTCGACTAGAAAGAATAGGCGGAGAGATTTTGTGTTATATATGGTAATCTTTCTAATATCCGAATTGAATAGGAAACTTCTTTTTTGTGAAAAAGAAAAGAGAAGGGGTGGGTTGTCTAATAGGGTTCTTCCTCCACTAGTTGATACTTCAAGGAGGTTTTACCTGGAATGAAAGAACAAAAATGGATTCATGAAGGTTTAATTACTGAATCGCTTCCCAACGGCATGTTCCGGGTTCGGTTAGATAATGAAGATATGATTCTAGGTTATGTTTCAGGAAAGATCCGACGTAGTTTTATACGAATATTGCCAGGAGATAGAGTCAAAATTGAAGTAAGTCGTTATGATTCAACCAGAGGTCGTATAATTTATCGACTCCGAAACAAAGATTCGAAAGATTAGTTCTCTTTTTTTCACAAATAGTAAATTTAGGATCTAATTCGGATATCAGAAGGATTACCATATATAACACAAAATTGAT